ATGGAATCCATCACATCAATGGATTCGAAATGTAAGATTAATTATATTATATATGGAATCTTATTTATAAGCAATATTGATCAAAGCAATAGGATGTTGCGTCATATAATATTTATCTTGACAACAAATTAGCGACATGATAAAATATGTATCACAAACCAAAGGGCTATAGCTCAGTTAGGTAGAGCACCTCGTTTACACGCGCGCCAATGTTTTTTTTTTTTTCAAAGAAGGCCATCATGTAATCAAAAGACTTATTAATAAGTCGATGTCTTACTCCATGACTTTTAGAGAACAATAGCCTGACACAAAAGATTCGGGTAAACTTAGGTATCCTTTTAGACGCCCAATATAACCCCATCATTGATTTAAGACCTTGATAAGGTAAATACGCAGTCTATTCAATGCTAGGCATAATGAGTATAAGGACCTCAAAAAATTCTCTTTTCTTCCTATCCTATGAACTTTAAGGTGTATAAAGTTTCATACTGTATTCTTTAAGCAGAAGCAGGGCAATGGAGATTCTATTTAACTTAGATTGATCTAAGTCAAAAGCAAACCTACATCAGGATAACCCTTCTTTGAAACACTTTGGTAGTGCTCTCGGATCGGAATCAATAAATCCGAGCACATAGAGCCATTTTGTTATCTTTCTATCAAGAGAATTATGGTAGACTAACTGATTATTTATATCAGTTAATGAATGAGCCCAATGCAAAAAAAAAAAAAAAATGCATGTTGGGTCTTTGAAAAAGTTCGAATCATTTTGATAATAAAAAGTTTGAGCTCTTTTACCGAGAAGGTCTACGGTTCGAATCCGTATAGCCCTAAAAAAAATTCAAATAAAAAAATTCTTGTTTTCATTTCTTCATTCTTTTTTTTCTTTGTTGTTTGGAACTGGTCGCTTGGGGGCGATTACTTGGTTCATCAAAAAAAAAACCATTCTCATAAGCTTGCTCGCAACAATCATTCAGGGCCGAGACATAAAACTGAAACCAAAAAAATCACATTTCAGTAGGTAAATCCAATTTGTATTTGTTCGAATCTTGGTTAAGCAAACCATAATTTCTTCATTCCTCTTCATAGGTCAATCAATTACATATGAAATTTCCTCCCCTCCTGCCCGTAATTAACAAGTTAGTGAGACTTTTTTCTTTATCTTTTTGCTACCTATTCAAGCCTAATGAATTTTTCGAGGTAAAATCGTGACATGAACTCGATTAAAAACACATTCCAACCTAACCCAACCAAACCCCAATCCTCTAGTAAGTTACACGAGTTTAAGAACCACGTACTGTATTTATGGACAAGTTCACAAGTCGAAGCTTGAAAAATGAGAAAATCTTTGAAATGAAAAATGAGAAAATCTTTGAAAACTTTCATTGTTAACATTGTAAAATAGGTTTTTGGCATACTTAATGTACTTCGTAAAGAAAAAAAGGAGTTCTTTTTGCCGTATTCAATATCAATTCAATATCAATATAAAGAATAGAAAGATAAAGTAAACAATATACTTCTTATATTCTTATTAATTCGTATTCCTTATTAATATTAATATTAATTAATATTTCGAATTAATAAGAAATAATACAAATAAAGAATCTAAAAATAATATATAAATCTTAACTTAATATATATATAGATTAATTAATAATCTAATCAATAATATAGTAATATACTAAAAAATGATAGTATAATATAGAAAATAATATAGAAATTAGTAAATGATATAGAAAACTAATAAATGATATAGAAAACTAATATAGAAATTTATATAGAAATTATTAATATATTAATGATTTTATTAATATATATCATAGTAATAGAAATGCAATTTTTTTTTACTCTAAAAAATATTTAATAAATTGAAAATAGAAATTAATAAATAAAATAGTAAAAAAAAAAAAAAAGAGTAATAAGTAATAAATTAATATTATCTATTTTAATATAGAATCAAATATAGAATAAATATTCATCGAATATTAATAGAATAGAATTCTATATATAATTAATATAATAATTTAGAATTAATATAATAATAATAATTAATAAATAGTTTAAATAATTTTAAATAATTAATAGTTTAATTAATATTTTCAATTTATACATAAATTAAAAAAGAAAAATTTCAATTTTCTTTTATTAAATATTTAATTTCGAATTTTTAATAAAAAAAAAATGAAAATAAGAATTTGGAAATTCTACTAAATTTCAATAAATTCTACGAAATTTCAATTCTATTAGAAATTTAGAAATTCTAAACAACTAAACAAAAAATGAAAATTCTATTTTGAATTCCCCCCATTTTTTTAGAAAGAATCCGAAGTAAAAGGCGAGAGTAGCGTCTTCGTTATACTATGGCAATATCGAATAACAATATCGAAAAATTCAAAAATTGAAGTAAACATAATAGAAAAAATCGATAAATCTTGAAAAGAGACATGTACCAAAGCAAGCAAAGAAACTTGGGCGCTTGAATCAATTTTTGTTTTGACTAACT